ATTAAATTCAAATTAGAAGACAAGAACAAAAGACGAAGAAAAGCAAAAGAATAATAATAAGAAAGTCGATTATCATACATATATTTCATATAGAAAGATGAATAAGTCCATTTATTTAGTTCTACATCCCTTGCACTTATTATATACTTACTTAGATATACTTAGTATAATTATATATGAATTCTAATTATTATAAGATATCTTTATAACAATATAACAATACAATATAACAGGTAAAAATATTAAATCGAGGTACCCATTCTATGACAACTATCAACTTTCCCTCTATTTTTGTGCCTTTAGTAGGCCTAGTATTTCCGGCAATTGCAATGGCTTCTTTATCTCTTCATGTTCAAAAAAACAAGATTGTTTAGATCCGATGGGACCAAATCTCATCCATTTTTTTTTTTCAAGACTTAGATTTGGATCATAACACAGATATCTATTTAGTGGAATATGGTATAACATGTGGCTTCCTCCGAACATAAATGAAAGAGCCCTTATGCATGCGAAAACATGATATATAGGTAAATTATAGCTATTTTCAAATAGATCAGGACAGGGACAGGATCGGCGGATGTCTGAAATGGAAAATCAATGTATCTATATGTATGTAGATATTTATAGTGGGATCATATGAAGGGGGTCTTATTATTTTAGATCTAACCAATTTGATGAATTACTGCTAAGGGTTCACATCAGAATAGTGCTAGTTGATGAGAGTTACTTCGGAAACAAAAAGAGTAAAGTCAAATTCACTTGGGTTATTCTCTCAATTCCAATAAAATGCAACTGGATCTGGTATGAGTTGGCGATCAGAACGTATATGGATAGAACTTATAACGGGGTCTCGAAAAACAAGTAATTTCTGCTGGGCCTTTATCCTTTTTTTAGGTTCATTAGGATTCTTATTGGTTGGAACTTCCAGTTATCTTGGTCGGAATTTGATATCTTTATTTCCGTCTCAGCAAATCATTTTTTTTCCACAAGGGATTGTGATGTCTTTCTATGGGATCGCAGGTCTCTTTATTAGCTCCTATTTGTGGTGCACAATTTCGTGGAATGTAGGTAGTGGTTATGATCGATTCGATAGAAAAGAAGGAATAGTGTGTATTTTTCGTTGGGGATTTCCTGGAAAAAATCGTCGCATCTTCCTCCGATTCCTTATGAAAGATATTCAGTCCATCAGAATAGAAGTTAAAGAGGGTATTTATGCCCGTCGTGTCCTTTATATGGAAACCAGAGGCCAGGGGGCCATTCCCTTGACTCGTACTGATGAGAATTTGACTCCACGAGAAATTGAACAAAAAGCTGCTGAATTGGCCTATTTCTTGCGTGTACCAATTGAAGTATTTTGAAATGAACTGAAGAATGAATGCTTTCTCAGCAGGAGGGAAAAGATTCAAGAATCTTCTTTTTTCTATAGCATAACTTAACTGAAGTTTCTTCAGAACGCTCATTCGAGCCAAAGCAGACGTATACGGAACAACCATAAAACGAAACGGTTTTTGTCCACAAAAAAGGTCTTTTATGCGTAGGGAAATCCACTCAACTCAATTCAGTAACAAAAGAAGTCAAAAATAGAAATAATAGATTCATCCCGTATATCAAAACATTTTGAAATAAAGAAATTTCTATTTTTATTTTAGGTCCAATATTTTAAATTGATACGTTAGATACAGATGGATCATATCTTGTAAATTATCTCTCTTTTGTCAATCGACGTTTTTTTTTATCCTTTCTTTTGTGCTCCTTAATGACCAAACAATTGGATCTCTTATAACGATAACTATCCAATGTCTGTCTTGTTTTGCCGCTCCTTTTTGATCATCACATCACAATATTCTTCATAAATTTCCGGTAGCCAGTGAAATTTTTTCGAAATATTTGATTTTTTGATAGAAAGGGAGTTCTTTCGTCTCGAAATCCGAATAATATTCATTACTTGAAGTGGCTCTTTCGGACATTCATCGAAAGGAGCCAATTGCTTCGAATTTGACCAATTGAGATATCTGGAAACAATATTAATCTTTTTTTTATTATTTTATTTCTTCATTCGAATTCGAAGTGGACTCTTATTCTATTTCTGTATTCTTTCTAGATTCAAGGACTAACCACTGAATCACAAATAAAAAACAGGGAATAGATTCACGGGTTCGATACCTTGTAATAGAACTCATGCTTGATAGAAATATTAGATCGCATAGAGTGGACGAATGAGGTGGGTTCATTAACAATTCACAGATGAAAAAAAAAATGACAAAAAAGAAAGCATTCACTCCTCTTCTATATCTTGCATCTATAGTATTTTTGCCCTGGTGGATCTCTCTCTCATTTAATAAAAGTCTGGAATCTTGGGTTACTAATTGGTGGAATACTAGGCAATCCGAAACTTTTTTGAATGATATTCAAGAAAAAAATATTCTAGAAAAATTCATAGAATTAGAGGAGCTCCTCCTCTTGGACGAAATGATAAAGGAATACCCAGGGACACATCTAC